TTAGACAATGGACGCTGTTCATTCTTATTTTTTCGTATTTTGATTTTTCTTGAGTTGAAAACAAAAAAGTCGGATTATACGTGAAATCATTTTTGGAATTGTATATTCAATGATTCACTAACCGTAATGAAATCTCAAATCATAATAAAATATATTATCTATATTTTAGAATAGAATTCTAATAGAATATTTAGAAAAAAAGAAAAAGCGGGTAGCGGGAATCGAACCCGCATCGTTAGCTTGGAAGGCTAGGGGTTATAGTCGACGTCGATTCAGTGCTTTGAACGTCTCTAATTCAAAACCGAACATGAAACTTTGGTTTCATTCGGCTCCTTTATGGAAGGAGAGTAAATTCTTAGATCTAAGATGTGAACAAAATGAACAAAATTATACCCATAACACCTACGTCAGCTTTTTATTTGAATACAAAAAAATGAATTGCTTTCTAGATGATCCTTCTAGGAGAAGGTGATTTTGACAATCTTTCTAGTTACTTCGTTCTCTATTTCTATTTCAGAGGATCCTAAGGAAAAGGATTTTTTTCCACCGAGCTAAAACAATACGCCGATGTCTCTAGTAAACCAAAGTCATCGCTGAATAGCTATTTTGCTCCAATTTCTTTTTTTAGAAAGAAAAAATGGAGGATTTAGTTACGATTAGAAATCGATCTTTTATCTTTAGCCATGGATCTTTTACTCATACTTATTCAATTGTAAGTCTTGGTCCAATTCAAAAATTATGTTTCGCAATTTCATAATCCAACTTTTCAATTTAATTTATAAGTGATTCATGGATACAAATCACGAGAATCCGTATTTTTTTCTCGAATTTCTTATTGAGAGGTAAAGGATTAAACCCTTTGTAAGAAATAAAGTTTTTGATCGGAATATGAATAAAACCGAAAGACCCTTTAACTATTAGGGGTTAATAGAACGAATCGCACTTTTACCACTAAACTATACCCGCTACAATATGATTATTGTATACAAATGGACCTTTTGTCTAGCAAGATAATTGAGCATGATCAAGATAGGATTATCAAAGAATTGTCAAAATGTAGAGTGCTGGACTTTTTCACGAGTAGATTCAAATTTAATGAGATTTGGAAAAGAGGCTCCATTTAATTATTTATTTAAATATTTATTTAAATTTAATTCAAAATTGAAATTCAAGTTAAATAAATAAAGTTTTCTCTTTTGCTGAAGAAGTTAGATACGGATCAAAAAAACACTAAAATCATAACGGAAAAATGTATTGTGGAAGAATTGATAGTTTCTTTTTTAGTTCGGGTAAAATAGAATAAGTATAACAAGAAAAGAATGTAATATAGTATTTCTTCTTTATTGTCGTTGCTTGAATATTTTATATTCAATTGAATATAATTATAATATATATAATAAAAAGTCCTTTTTGCTTTCAAATCAGATAAATCATTATTTATCTATAATTCTAATTTGTTGGAACAAAAAAAAAGAGCCCGGCTAGGTACTGACCAGGCCGGGCCGTGAGAATAAGAAGGGCCTTTCGAACAAAATCAACACAAAGAGGTCTTGGTTATTTTTTTTAGTTCGATTGTTGGCGCGGTCGAGTCCATCTTTTAGATATTAGATAAAGGAAATTCCTGATTCGTGGATCTCTCTATATAGAAATAATAGAATAGAGAAAGAAAAGAGATAAAAAAAAACTCTTTAGATTATGTGTAATGTAGTAATTCTCTTTTTCAATCGGGAGAGATGGCTGAGTGGACTAAAGCGTCGGATTGCTAATCCGTTGTACGAGTTATTCGTACCGAGGGTTCGAATCCCTCTCTTTCCGTTTCCGTTGATGACTTTATTTATTTATATAACTTTAATTTATTTATATTATTTTTGATTTCTTTTTTTTTTCAAATTTTGAAAATCTTAGTGAAACGTGTGAATAGATAAAATCCTAAGAAAATTTGAAAATTAACCAAGGAAACCTTTTGTATTTTATTCTTCACGTCCAGGATTACGCCCCGGATCATTAGATAGGAATCCAAAGATAAAGAGAGAAACAAAAAATATCACTACGGTATAAACGAAGAGTTTCAGAGTAAGCATTACACAATCTCCAAGATGATTTTTTAGAAAAAAAAAAGAAAATAGATCTTCCATTTTTCTACCACATATCCTATTTTGATACCAAGAAATGAGGTTTTTTCTAGAAATGTATTGTCACAAATGCATTTGTTTTTCATTAAAAAATTGCGTTTATATCCAAATTTAGATATTGTGAGAGACCCTAATAGGGTTAGGGTCTTTGACTGGATGGCTGGAAGGCTCAAAAACGAGGAAATGGGGGTAAGCCTGATTTATGGCGACTATCCACGAATTTCAATGTATGAATCAGGGATTTATACTATAAAACTTATCTGATTTTATTTTATCAATTGTTAGAATTTTTTCTCGAGGAAATCATGCATTTTCTAGGATATTATTATTTAGGATCTTATCGAAAACTTACAGCAGCCTGCCAAACAAAAGCTAAGAGAAAAAAAAACAGAGGTATGACTGGCATAACATCTACGATTGGATTCAAAAAAGCATAGGCTTCAGGCAATTTGCCGAAGAAAAAACTACTCGAATAAAGGGGCGAATTAATACAAATACAGATCAAACTAACGATATTAAGCATAACAGACATTTTGTTCTTGGAGATAATTGCATTTTGGTTGCCTTTTTGATATAAGGAAAAAGAAAGTAAGGTAAGATAGACAAAAATCCTTCTTTTCTTTGAATCCATCCAACCAAAAATTCTCCAATTCTCAAAGGAGAATAGAAGAAATCATACTTTCATACAATATCTTAATTGAATTCTATGTAATGATCAATAAATTAAGTTGAATTCTGTATCTATATGTATCAAAATCCTAGTACCGGTCTATTCTATTATTCTATAGATATAGAAGATCTATATTCTATAGATAGATTCTATATCTAGATATATATTTAGATATTTATTTGGGCTGTAGTTGACAAACAACCAATAACAATATTATTGTTTCTTAGTGTCGATTAGCAATCGAAATGGGGCGTGGCCAAGTGGTAAGGCAACGGGTTTTGGTCCCGCTATTCGGAGGTTCGAATCCTTCCGTCCCAGCGCGGATCCACTTTTTATACTGCATTATTCCCATATAAACTATATCATAATATAAAAAAAAGTGGGGGGTGGATAGGCATAGGCTATATTAATTAGAAATTTAAGCATCTGTGTCTGCTTGAATTTCATTAACAAACGATCAAGTTCCATGTTCTATAGTATGGTATTTATACTATATCTATAACAAACAGTGACAATTGTTCAGTCTATCTGATAGATATGAGAAACCTTCCCTATTTTTTTTTCGATTTTGATTTTCGTAATCTTATTAAAAAAATCAAAATTCAAATCTTAACTTACATTATTTTTTCTACATCTCATTCTCATGAAAAAAAATGGATTTCTTTCTTTTTTTCTTTGATCTATTTCAAATTTTTATTTGAAATTAGTGATGAGTCAATTCAAAAAGAAAGACTGATCTTCCTATAAAGATCAAAGGCGATGCTTTTTTTCCAATTTTCTTCAAATCCAATCAAATTAAATAATGATGTTTAATTTAAATTAAATAGTGAATTTCACTTAGAAAAATTTTTAATGATTTGGAATCTTTGAAAAAGTAGAAAATCATTTAATTTATCCTATTAAGTCACTTGAAAATGTAGATTCAAAAACTTATTCATTTTTATTTATATTAATATATATCTATAATTATTATTAATATAAATTAATATTATTTTAATTTAATTATTTTATTTATATATTTCTATATATAGATTTCTTTTTTCTTTCTATTATCTATATATTCTATTAGTAATTAGTATGTTAAATATGTTCAAAATGTTGTCTTACTAAGATTTTTTCAGAAAAATATTGTTTCATATATTCATATATAGAAGAAAAGGTATAGATTACGATGTCTATGGACAGCTGAACCGATGACTATTCATGATTCCATGATTGAATCAATTCCATACCGGTATACCGGTTCCAAATTAGAGGAATGTTATGGTAAAACTTCGTTTGAAACGATGTGGTAGAAAGCAACGTGCGACTTGAAGGATATGACCCATTGTGGATTTTTACATCCATCATTTTAAATTTGTCTAGGAATGAGGTGCTCTTGGCTCGACATTGTTTGTTCTGTTACACTTGAACCCTTCATTTTTTGTCGGGTTGTAATGTAAATAGTCCATGATGGAGCTCGAACAGAAAGTATTAATTCATTTCTCAGGGGCAAGGATCTAGGGTTAATGCCAATCAACTGGAACAACTTCGTAAATATATGGAAAATTGAAAGGATCCAATTCGAGCAAGTTTCCAATTCAAAAGCAAAACTTGTTGAAATTGATCCAAAATTTTCGATTCAACGTGTATCATGCTAGAATCAACCATCCATAGGATTCTTTGATAGAAAGAAATCAAAAAGGGTATGTTGCTACCACTTTGAAAGGATTAAGAAGCACCGAAGTAATGTCTAAACCCAATGATTAAAAATAAGAATAAAGGGTTTAAAAACAAGGAAACACCCTTTGTAATTGTTAATTCTCTCGATAGTCTCAATAACTGGATCCGACTAAAGAATCCAAATAGAATTTGAAATAGTTTAACCGGGATAAACGAAAGGGAGTAAAGACTACTCAATAAATGAAATTGACTAAAGATTTTCCTTTGAGCTATTTAAGAGTTATCCGATTTGAGTTATGAGTACGAACTGTTTCTTTTTCATTTTTCAAGAAGAAAAAGACTGAAATCATAGTCTAATTGATATTCATTTTATAGGTCCATTTGTCATTTAATTTATTATTTATTAGAATTAGATACATAGGCAAAACTTCGAATTAAATCATTTTTTCTCGAGCCGTACGAGGAGAAAACTTCCTATACGGTTCCAGGGGGGGTATTGTTCATCTATATCTATCCCAATGAGCCGTCTATCGAAT